ATTGTGCAACGAAGTCTCCTATTCGGCTTCACATTGATTCTGGAATAACCTATCATATGCGGCCTCTGCTGCTGTTCACAAGTACAAGATGAGGATCAGCAACAGGTATTACCAGAGTATCATAGCTTATTTGACAGAGACGACGTTTAACCTTTTCCGCGGTGTGAACCTTGCGGGAAGTGTTGTATACTTTAAGAAGAGAGATCTATTCTACTTCTTTATTCTATCAAACCTGAAAACGAGGCCTCCGGTAAACAAGCTATAAAAGATGAATATCGCTCTCTCTAGCGAACCTGGAAAAAGTCTACCTTTGCGGAACTGGAGCCGAAGCTCCTTCCTTTCTTCCTCCCTTGTTCTATTACCCCAAGGCCTCCTCGGTCTTCTTGGACTTGGTTTCTGTCTGATTTCACCCGCACTGCTAATGTAGGCTTTTTGGGGGTAATGGCATCGGCACACTATTCGTCTAAATAAGTTCTCTTTCGTCTTCCAATAGTTCTGACCCGCAAAGTGAGCCCCGAAAACTGTCAACCTATGACCAACTCAAAATTAGAGTAGCTGATAGAGTAGAAGGTGGGATTCTATATTCTATAGCCTATGCGCCTGCTTCTGATGAGATAGAAGTAGGCTCCCGGTGCGTCTTCCTTCGGTCGGCTTGTCATCGAAGGATGTTAGCCAAATCAGAAGAACTATAGGCTCGAAGGCTCGGGTTGGTCAAGCGAACTGATTCATTTAATTCTTCGCCTAGTCTTAGCACCCGCACAGTAGAGGGGAATAAGCATTCCCTTTCCGACAAAACTAAGCGTCTTGCCGCTGGGTAAAGGCAATAGGAGGAGGTTTGGAACCCCAAAACAAGTCTAGGCTTAAGAACGGTGATGCTAGTTCAGTTGTTGAAGAAAATGTCCCGATGAACCTTGGGAGCATCCCGGGCAAGATCTATGGCTTCAGCTGCGGCTAAGCGAACTACCTATTCTATATATTCTATAGAAGTGAATATGAGAGAAAAAGCTCTTCTTTCACATAGTGGGAGGCTGGCCTTCTCTCTTCCCAATTCTCCCAATGAGACCTCTTTCACTCACTTAGTGGACGACCCAGAGGACTTTAATAAAGCCCCCTTTTGCCTCATCACGATCTCCCGGTGAAGTAGCGGCTCCCTCCTATTACTATTTCTGGGGTGGAGTCGAAGCTATGGCACCAGAAAGTCAAAGAGATTCCGTCCCGAACCACTCGTGTAGTCTTCTTCCTGCCTCCCAGTTAGGCCCTATCTCGCTTTCCAAGTCTCATTTGGATGAGGCGCCGGCGCTACTAAATGCAACTCTCATTTCAACATTCTTCTCTACAACTCTCATTTCAACATTCTTCTCTATTGGCCCTTCCTTCTCTATCTGCCTAGAGAACCTCTCTTTCCCTACAAGGCACTAGAAGGTCGACCCCACTTTCCACACTATGTTGACTTTACTCCTGAGCCCAGTCATTCCCCGCCACTCTTTCACACAGCATTGAGGGCTTTTTCATAAGAAGCAGCACTCTATTGTCCACTTCGATAGCTTTCAAGAGTCTCTTTCATACATCGTTCCGGGGTCTCCCCTCTTTCTGGCGGGCCTTCTTTCTTCTGCTTCCTTGTGCTTCTGAGATCGCTAGCAATTTTCCATTGACTGATTCACCAAGCATTGGAGCAAGCGAGGAAGACCGCTTTTTCCATCATCCAAGTCCATCTCCGGCCCCCTTCTTCCTAAAGCCCCGCTCCAGCCTGCTCCTTTATCTGTCTTCTAGTCGGCTCCCCATTCATCTTCTGGCTCCCACGGATAGGTGCCTTTCGGGAACGTCTCTCCCCGCTACTCCCTTTTTGAATGAATAAGGGGTAGGGCCTTCTTCACTTAGTCATCTCTGCCTACGACTTTTTTTCTTTCTTGACCCTGCTCGCCTAGCTGGCCCTATCTTGCGCGTTCCACTAACCGCTATCACAATAGGAGAATTCTGACTCTCACTTGACAAAGAGTCAGATCGTCTATATAGACCTCAAGCTAAAAAAGACAAGAAAGCAATACGCGCCTAGTAAGGCTCGGAAAAGATAAAGTCCGAAATCATTGTGTTCTCAAGGCCGAAGGCCAAGTCAAAGACAGAGACCGTGCCCCTCGGGCACCTCTGAAGAGGGTGCCGCCCTTCCACTAAGCCTTCCTACATATATTCAAATCAGTACAAAGGCAAGTATATATTCTATTTTGAGGGAAAAAGATAAGGAAAAGATGGACTATGCCACATGGCCGCTACAAAGAAAGGAAAAGTCTTATGCGAGTGATACCAATCGGACACACTTGGAAAAAAGGAATCATCAGCTACTAATACAGCTGAATCAAAGGAAAAGAAGTGAAAAAGCGGAAAGAAGTCAATGTGAGAAAGCAAAAAAGGTAACGAGGCGACCGGAGGAGGGAGAAAGGAGAAAAGGGGTGGCAAGCAACTCGAAGGGATGCTGCGCCACCTAGGTACGCGTCTGGATCTGCCTCGGGCTTTGTCTTTGTTTCTATAGGATCTGCTACTCCAACCGTATCTACTTGTGGTGTACCTGGGTTGGTTTGGCCTCTTCCATAATCCTTGCCGCTGATGGTTATGGGTAAATCACAGTAAAGCAGAAAGGAAAGCCTCCCGGAGAAAGTTTTCGTCGCCGTTAAATCCGAGAGAGAAGTCTCTAAAGCCGCTATGGTCTGGGCTCTCACTCACGTCGTCCGCCCCGGGGACTCCATTACGCTGCTCGCCCTATTAGCCGTCGGAAACCATGATAATTCATTAATTTCAGCCAGTCCCGGGTTATATATTGTACGGCGAAACTCGCTAATAGATATCTGTTTTCTCAGGAACCAGACCTGCATGCACGAAGAAGAACATATCTCTCTGGTCATATTCTTGTGGAACTTCTGTCGTCCCGTTCATTGTGGTTCCTCGGCCCTGCTAGCCATTTGCTTGCTCGAATTGTACACATTCAAAGAGGGGGCAAGCTAAACAAGCAAGCAAGCCATCCAAGTTTATTTTATAGAGTCGGAGGTTAGAAAGAACTTGGGGTTCCCCTGTGACTAACTTAGCGCACTTCCGGTGGTAGCCATTGGGCTAAGTCTCTATAAAGAGCCACTCACATATTTATTTATTTATAGTTCGGTGTGAGATCAGCTAAATTAAGCTACGCTCATCATTTATGATCCACGGCTCACTCAATTAGAGCACTAACTACTTCAAAGGAATTCGCTCCAAAGACCCTTTTAATCGCTCCGCTGGTGCGATCTGGTCGATAGGTTGTCCAGTCATCTCGGTGAGGAATTTCGCTATGCCCCCCGCTGACCTTTCACTGTGAGTACTGCTGCAGTAAAGCCAACGGGAAGATCAGTCCCAGGGCTCAATCTAGGCTGCCAGCCAAGATGAAGATGGATTGAAGGGGTTGTCAGGGAGCTTCATAGGGAATTGTAGGATCCATAGCTGGAAAGACTGCAGGAAAAAAGGGGAACATAGTCGCTAGGAAATCAGATTCCATAGTCAAGGCTGAGACAGACCCTATGTTTACTTCGCGATAGTCTTAGCTCGACATTGTCAAGCCATACTATCTACCAAAATTTCTTTTTTTCTGACATTCTATCCTATATATCGGAGATATAAGGTTTGAACTTCCACTTATGGTAATCGAACTTGGTAATCAAACTCTTTCCCGGCAAGAAGATAAAAGATTTCCTTCGGGCAAGTTCCACTATAGTTGGGAAAGGAACGGACCACAAGCTTCGCGCTCTGCCTTTCTTGTATTTGGACTCTTTCGCGCTATATGCTGCTCTCTCTGCGCGCTTAGCTTTCTTTGCTCTTTGCTATCTATTGCCGGCTTCCTTCTCTTTAAGACTAAGACCAAGGGCTCTTACAGAGTGAACACGTCTTATTTCATTTTTAGAAAGAGGATCTTTTTCATTCCCCAAGGGGAAAAGGTCTCTTCTTCTGCTTCAGTTGATCCTGAAGCAGATCTTTTTTCGACTTCCTTCCTGTCTGGGATTTGAAAAAGCAAAGTCCTTACTTTGACTTACCCGAATCAAGTCAAGGCGATGAAGCAGGCTCAAGGCCCATTTTCTTATAAGAGTTCTCTCTCTCTCCGGGAATCATAGCCTAGTATCGTACCCCAGAAAGGGAATCCACTTCTGACCTGACCTTCTGACGAGAATCCTTCTAACTCAAGTCAAGAATGTGTAAACCGAGGCCATTGAATCTGCTGCAGATGTCATCATAGAAGAAGAAGCTGTTCTTCTTTTTTCTGCATCAGCTACTAATCACACGTTTGGAATCGATCTAGCTGCTTAGCTTATCTTATGTGGTTTGGGCATACGGATTCGACTAGCATTCACGTGGGTAGCATTTGAATGCGGAATCACCCGAAAGCACGGGATTCTACTTGACTTTCTTTCCGATGGTCCTATCTTATTAGAAATAAGTAAATAGTGGATCTTCGACTAGCATTTCGTGGAAATCATAGTTGGTAGTGGCTTTTTTGCTTTGACCAGGCCAAAGGCGAAAAAGAGAGAAAAAAGGCAATTCCTTCTCTTCTGTTGTCACAAGAAGGGACTAGGTTCCTAGCCAAGCCAGGGAATCTACGACCGATTGTCAAAAAATATCCCACTACGGGGTAAGAAGCAAGGAAGGAGTGCCACTTTAAAAAATTCTTTTTTAGTTCAATCACCCGCCGAAGCGAATCCTTCGAAATAGCCAAGCCAGTAAGTAGAAGGGCAAGGTGACCACAGGGAAAGGCATTACCAGAAGGAAAGTAGTCCAACTCAATGTCTTACGCATCAGTGGCATTTGAGTGAAAGCAGTAAGTCAGTGGCCAAGAATCATCGATTTTGGGGTTACCAGCTCAAGGCAGCTCATGGGAATTTCTTTAAGTAAGAACGATCCCCAGTGTCATCCTCTTCGTCTTCTCTTTAGGAAAGCAAGTCCCATCGAGTTAGCTCTTGGAGTCAAGGCATGCCTTAAGGTAGCGACTGACTTTCAGGTGAGATGGTTCAATAGTAGATTAGATAAAGGCTCTTGCTACTTCCCACGAGGGGAGGAAAGTCAATAGCGTAGATAAGGAAGTGGCTATTCTTGTTTGTTCATGACTCCGCTGCGCTCCTATTTCATGGAATAAGCGCCTTTTCTCTTACAGACAAAAGAAATGGATTTATTCCGGCTAGCTCGAAGGGAAGGAAAGAGCGCTATAAGAGAAAGAGTGCCTCGAGAATAGGCTTTTGGGATTTTTACTGAAAGCAGAGGAAGCATTCGATGCATCATATAAAAAAAAAAGTGCAGCTGCCAGAGCCCCGTATTTACCAGCGGGGGTCCCGAGATATTCTATGATCAAAGGCTTTGTGGTTGTCACGAACTGGATTCGAACCAGCACCTCTGGGAGCAAAAGACAGGCCCAGCAAACTACCATTCATTCTATTCTGATCGCGACTTTGTTTACCCGGTTCCCCTCGCGGCTAAAGGGTACATCCGGGGCCGGTCGCATGGACTTACCTTGCTTGTAGACCAGCTGCAGTATTGGTTTGATGCTACCAAGACGATTTCTTTATGCCCATCAAAGGACCTCGAGATGCTCTAAAAACGAGACAATAAATTGAAATAACTTATATACGGAACGAGGGCGACCCGTGGAAATACATCGGTTTCTTACTCGTGCAAAGGAACTATTTCTTGGCAACTTGGACAACTTCTAACGATGTTTGTCCCGCATATCACTAGATCGATCGGTATCTTTACAAATTTATAAAGCTTTCGTCTCAATTCATACTTAGCCGCGAGCAATCTACGTTTGTGATCTCGTATATTTTGCTTCTCCGACATCTTACTGACTTTCCCCCTCATCTTTTTGAAAAAAGCCGCTCCACGGTGGTAAAGTCTCATCTTGTGTGTTGGCCGAAGTTACAATAGTGACATTGAACCCTAGAATATGTTCGAAGATCTCGAAATGATCTTCCAGTTCCGGGGAGAATTCGCAAAACTCCATTTCCATCAAGAATTGAATGGACTTTTCCCGTATTTCGACCGGAAAATCTAACAGAGACATTACTGCGGAGATTCTTACCAAAAAATGAGACATTCCATGCCCTCGGAGAGTGCTTTGCCGTGCTAGGTCACTGACATATCCTTTTTTGTCTTTATTTGACCCCAAGAATGGATTGGATCGAAACGACTTTCCTGTCGAAGCCCTTTGTGTCTGTATTAATTTCTGACCGCACGGAATCTCCATAGCCAATTTTCCATTTTTTATTATGAAATCAGAAGGTGCTGCCTTTGGTACTACTCTTATTTTACACGATCCAGGAACTTCCATAACGTTGGCGTGATTCGGTTTGAGCAACGGATCCTGACGTGATACATCTTCGTAATGAAAATTGAGTGTAAACATTCTTTTTTTTTTTTTTTTAATTCCCTCCGGACAGAAAGAGAGTCCTTTCTTTAGGAGTAGTGAAGAACTAAACGAGAACTTTTGTTGGTTGTTGACCAACGGAAAGCATGGGAAAAGACCAAACACTGAACACCAACCCAATCAGCTCAAAAGTTTAGTTGCAAGTGGGATCAAGAAAGTAGAATAAGCTACGAACGAGAGAACGAAAGCTAGTCGGAACGGAAGGATAGTAGAGGAGATGTGGATCCGCTTTCGTTGGAGAGCCTATCTCTTACACGCGGTAGTGGATGAGAAGTGGATCCATCCAGTTCAGCCGGATAGCCTAACTAAGATAGCCTATTATGGTTTTGGGGTGAAAGAGGCGATAGAGGGGAAGGGGATAGCCAGTTGTATCGGGTAGAACCTCTCTCACCTACGCTATTCTCAAACGGGAGATCGGGATCGGGGGGGAGCGATGAAGAGGGAAGTGACTTAGTCTCGATGAGAGCCCAGGCGAGTCTCGTGTGTGATAGTCTTATAGGATATAGTTCCCTTCCTGGTCTGGGTTAGGGTTCCAAACCTGCCCTATCCCTTAAAGCCCCAGAGCTCTAGGTCTACTTCTATCTAGATACATACAGCTTGCCTTACCACCATTTCAGAGTCAAGCCTCCTTTTCTGATAGAGGGGAGTGAGAAAGAAATGGATTTTCGGATCGCCTAATTCAATAGCTCAAAAATAGGTGGAGTTCGTCCTTTAAAGCATAGTTCAGTGTTGCAACAGGTGGGTTGTTCAGCGAACGGGAAGCAAAGTCTCCATATCAACATTGAAGGCTTCGCAGCTATCCAGAAGACATCCTTACTCTATAGGGGTGCTAGCGCTTGACTAATATAATAGAAAGTCAGGCTCTTCTTCTGTTCTACGAATCTAACTAATCTATACTACTACTAACTATAGTCAGACTAGGTCTTCTAGAGTGAACTAGCATAGTATAGTTTATATATTTTGTGCTACTAGAACCATAAGCCGCACTATACTATACTTGACTGAACCTCCTTACGCCGGTGCAAATAAGGCAATAAGAGAGGACTGACGCGTCAGCTTCGAGGGCGCCTTTTCCTTAAGCATTTATTTCTCCATCTAAGGTCAGGGAGGAACCTGAGGGAAAAACCGCTTTCTTACCGGAAGAAAGAGGGAGCCGCCCGTCCCGGGAAACGAAGTACGCTTTGGTGAGCGAGAAGCAGCCAGGTATAGGGGAAGGGGCGGTGGGCTTAGTAAAGATAGTATATAGTTCCACTTGGTGAATAGTGCCTCGGCTCGGTTGAGTCATTTTTTTCGCTCGGCTCGCAGCGGACTTGTTCTAGTAGAAAGAAATTTTTATCTGGGAAAAAGACATAAGATTTGTTCGCTAGAGCTCATCACTGAAGAATGGTGGCTTTACTTTTTGGAATTATAGAATAACTTCTTCGCGTGAGCGGCGTACGTACAAGGCTGTTCGGACTCCCCCCCTCTTGTATCAGGTGCGTTGCCATCGTCTCTTTCCCCTTTGCCAGGTTACGCGGCATGGATTCGCCGATTGACGAATCGGATCTTGGCTCGCTGTCCCACCGACGAACCAGTCTAGAAGTCGAAAGGGAAGGCAATAGAAAGGGGTCTCCCTCTCTTTGTCTTCTTCTCGCCGCTTTTCTCGTCCATCCTGCCCTGCGCCGCTTACAGATTCAGTTGCAGGTATCTAAGCATCCATTAGTTAAGGGGGTTGGGGCGCGAAGCGCAAACCGCTCTTCGATCTCCCGGTGAGTTGGACGGGAAGAGACATAGGGGGTTCTCTATGAAGCATTTGAATTGCCCCTTTCTTTTGGAATAGTTGAAAGTCCTCTTCTTAGGGGATTTTCTTTTTTCTTATCAACATAGAGTTGGAACTTAGCCGATGGACGAGTGGACCAGTGTGAAGCTTTAGTTTCGTTGCCGGCCAGAGCTCCTAGCCGACGACCGGCTACCCCTTTCGAGCTCAGCTGACCCCTTCTTGATTCCGTTTTTTCCCTATTTGAGATAGATGAATCAATGGAACTTTGATCCCCGGTTCCTGCTTGGTCTAATGTCTGGGTGCGTATGGCGGTACACTGAGAGCACCTTTCAAGTCGGCTGAAAAAGAAAGAAAAAAGGCTTTCGTCGTCTTTTTCCCGCTTTCACCTTCGATTGCGAAGGGCTTTTTTTCCGGTTTTCCATTCCTCTCCGGCGAGGTTTGAACTTCGCGTGGTGGGAAGGCCTTCACGATTCGCATCTTCCCGTCCAGCAAAGAAAGTGAAGGGGAGCGGACAGCGAGTTGGAGGACGCTGCAGAACCGCGTGATTGATCCATCTGCGCTATTCCCTAATTGAAGAAAGTTGTAAAGCCTTCAGAGCCTCAGTCCCTACCATTTTTTTTTTTAAGAAAATGAAAGCTGACTAGCAATCGCTCGTTTTTCTTATTAGCATGGGATTGGATGTTAATAATGAAATAAAAACATATATATATATTAGAAGAGAAGGCAATCCCCGTGGAATTCCTATCGATTTCCGATGGATAACAATCCATCTTTCTCGCTTTCGCTCTTTCTCCCAATCAGTCGCGAGGGTTCCGGGCATGAGAACGCAAGTGCCGGAATCAAACAAAAGGTCCGAACGTCCGAGGACGAAAGAGAAAATGCTCCGCGGGGAAGTCGTTTCCATCTAGGATAGCGTATTCGTGCCGGTTAGACGTCGGCCATGAAATCCATCACTATACCGAGCAAATCATGGGCATTCACATCTCGGTCAAAGGGAACTGTGCGCGATTCTCTCGTGAATCGCCTTCAGCAAGGTATGGCATTCAGGGTCTTAACCCAGGGAGAAATCTTTCTTCATAGATACAAGACATTCGTTGCTGATCTAAAAAAGATCTTCTCCCGTGGGCGTTAGCGGACGTTTTTCATTTTTCACTCGGTCCTTACTTCCCAAAGCAAAGGTTTTTTTTAGGTTTACTTTGGAAAGGCGCTAAACAGGCCTATAGGTTCGCCTTTCTATTTATAATAGAAGAAGTCTAATATCATTAGTATAGAAGTATATATAATTAGCCAAATCGTCTGAAGCATGAACAGAATCGCCTTTGTTCCGAAGGCCTAGCGAGTTAAGCGAGTTCCTTTTTTCTTTTTTCAAAGGCAGTCCTTTTCTTTCCCCGGACCGATGACTCGCTTGTTCAGTACTGCTAACTATTATTGGAGGATTCCGTCCCCTCGGGACTACCAGTAGCTTCGGTTGTTGAATCTCGTGCAAGTTAGGTTGTGGTTGTATTGGCTGCAAGCGGAACGTAGGCGCTTTAGGTGTGTGTTGGCCATGCACTCTCGCGTCGTGTAATGTCGTATGTATGATAGAGGTGGTGTGGTGATTGACCTCAATGCTAATGGTTATCCCCAAGGTTCAACGAATGAATGAAGCTATGATCGTACCCGGATAGAGATGATAGTCTTCCTCTGATGTCTCCAAGCCGGCCATCAGAGAATCGATAGGCGAAGCAGCCAATAGCAGTCTGTTCTCGCCTATCGATAGATAGCAGGTTGCTTCCAAGCTCAAACCATTTGAAACGGAATTGCTACTTTTTTCTTGTTATTGATAGAGTGGTATTCTCCGCCCCTGTCAAATAAAGTAGAGGTAGAGTCTTTCTCCAATGAGAATAAAGAAAGTTTTTGGGCAAGACAAGAAAGGAACTCGCCCTTTGACACCAAGGGATAAGAGCGGATTGCTGGCGATGACTTGGTGAAGGGAATCTATGAGAGAAGGTTCTCGACGAACCGGGTTCCGACCGAATAGAGCGCGGAGCCAACGAGTTCAGTCGAACAACGTAACGAGTCTAAGGGCGCTTGAAAGGAATGGACGGGCGAAGGAAAATGAAATATGAAATAAAAATATGCTTTGGGAGTGTGAGATAGGCGGACGGGGAGTACGCAGCCGAACAACCGCAGGGGCTTCCAGCAGTGATAGCTGAACTAACCAGATGGGCCGCCCAAAACCTGGAGCTGACATTGAAATCGGAAATCAACGTCGGACCCCGGCTATCCGAAGAAGGCAGACTGAAGCGGAGGAGCAGAAAATGCAACACAACAAGGGGCGAACCAAAGGCTTGCGCGAAGGAAGAAGCGAATCAATCAGAATGGAGACAGGGAGGAGAGGTAAAAGATAGATTTTCGAGCCTGAACATATAAGCAACCTTCTATCTGGCCTCTGTACCAGTAGTGGAGTGGCTTGCTATTTTCAATCAGAAAAGGAAGATTGAGCAATGCAAAGGAGAAAGAAGTTGTCCCCGGGAACCCCGCATATGTCGAAAAAGAGGGAAGGAAGAACAACCGTTTTACTTTGGCACATGAGGTGGCGGGTTTGGCTAGGTAACATAATGGAAATGTATCGGACTGCAAATCCTGGAATGACGGTTCGACCCCGTCCTTGGCCTCGAGGAGTGGTGAGCAGCACGGAACTTGAATCAATCTGCATATAATATAGGGGGCTAGAAATCCACAGACAACATTCTGGAACTTCCAAACCAAAGAAATGCAACAGGAAATTAAAGGTTACGCTTCAATAGAATGAATTCGGTAGTATTCTACCCTATGGTAGATCGAAGGTCCTGTGCCACTTGAACTCAAATCTATCTTACCTTCAATCCATCGTTGTCCAGCCAAGCCAGCCCATAACAAAATGTTAGACCGGCTGACACAACCGAATTGGTTGAGGAAAAGGAAAGCCCAGCGACCAAGCACTCCCGCCCCCAAAAGCGGAGACCGAAGAACCGCCAGGTTGTCGAGGACACGTCTGAAGAGGAGGCCGGCGGCCTCTAAGTTTACCACCCTACCCACTAATGGACTATGAGGGGGGAAGGTGAACGGGAACCGACCGAAAACCCGAACCGCTTGACCCCTTCATACTCGATTCATTAGGGTTGGGGATGGATGGAACCAATCAGAAGTGCAAATCGCGCAAGCGAAGCCGGGAAACGGACCGCAGCGCAACGACTAGGACTCGTGTCGGAGGACTTTTGAGCGTGAGCTACCACTCATGCAGCGACAAGGACCCGCAACTCTCGAAGGGGCCACCAACCACCCGAATCACTGTGGCAAACCCTCCCTTTACTTTACTCAATGGATAGCGCTTATTCTCTTTCAATCAACAAAATGAGAAATGGGGGAGAAAGAAAAGAAAGAGGTCTTTATTGAAGAGGCTTTGCACCCGGAATAGGACTAATGCAGATCCAGAAGAATGGGTCTGGGCTTTCGAAAAGATGAATATGCAAAGGGTAAGGTAAAGAGAAAGTCTTTTGAACAACCAACCTGACATAAGGATTCTAGCTCGCCCACTTAGAGCAGATGGAGATTCTCGGGCGGGGAAAAGCGGCACTCGACATCTATTAAACAAGACCAAGAACAAAGCCATACCATGCCCTCGGGAGAAACTAGTGATGATTGCCATGAATGCAGCCCTCGAGGACGTGTACAAGAAGGTCTTTGCCGATTCCTATCAACATGGTGCACCTCAGAGGGGCGTGAAAAGGCCGTGGAGACTTTGACCGAATGAATAGGGATCAATTGATAGACATTTTTTTTGAGGAAGAGAATCCAGGATGAACGCTTTTTTCATTCGCTATGCGCTGACTGGATGCGTACTCGCGTGATCAATCGATGGACGGGGGAATTGCGTGAATGACGAGACCGGCCTAACCTAAAGTGGGTCCTCCCCCCCTTGATGGCGAATCTTGATTGACTGACACTAGGAACCGATTCGGAGAAAGAAGAAGCATGGCATGAGATAGGCGGCGGAAGAATTTCCGATAGCGAATTACTTGACTCGATGGATGGAGGTAGAGCCCTCCAACTCAAGCACGAAATCAATGTTGAGTCAACAATAATCCAGAGGGGCACCACCAAGCGGGATCGAGACCAGCCCCTTGTATATAGGGTTCCAAACCTGCGCTTCTTCAAATATCCCATCCCAGTAGGGGCTTCAAAGCTTGACTAAGAGAAAGTGGAAAGAAAAGGGGCGCGCTAGCTGCAATCAAACTAAAGCGCTAACGAGCAAGAATGCCTATAGATAGCGCTTTAGTAATAATATAGATA